CTAATTGTACGTAAATGTAATTCATTGTTCAAACAATTTTTTAGAGTTCCTAGAGCTCCTTGTAAAGCTTGTTGGAAAACCCGTTGCCGGACTTGATTAATCGCTCTTTCTTGTTCAAAAAGAATGGTTTCGTTTTTATAATTTTCTAATTGTTCCAAAATTTTATAAGTTGAATTAATCAAATTCAATTTTTCTCGTTCTATCTCAGAGTATCCATTTACTCGAAACTGATCTGCCTCCATTTCCACTTTCCGTAAGCGGGCCTGGGCTTTTTCCAGCTGTTGAACAGCTCCCCTTCGCAATTCTTCTGAATTTCGAATAGTATTCAAGATCTTCTGTTTTCGATTATCTAATAAATCACTTAATGAAAGTAGATTATCTTTCCATTCATTTTCATTTCAAAAATTCCATGATCCCTTCCCGAACCAAACATGAATCTTTCAATTCATTTGGCTCTCACGCTCAATTACTTATCAATTACTTAATTGAGAGAGAATTCATTCCCATACATATAGATACACATAGACTATAGATCTATATATATTTTGCGTAATGAGCCTATCCTCTCCCTCTTTTATCTATTCCTATTTCAAAATATTGATCTCTACCCATATTTCACAATATTGAAACTGATCAATAATGATAATCCAAGACTAAAATATTCGGAGGATTCTTCTGACAAAAATATATCAAATATAGAAATATATCAAATCAAATATATATATTTGTTTGTATAATATAGAATTAATAGAAAATTTCTAATGTTTAATTGTGTAATTGTCAGCAAAGTTGTTTCTTTTTTTTTCTTTCAAATCCAAAGAATTCTTCTAACTTTATACATAGGTCATCAACTCAGCATTGTAAAAAAGGCTCAAATCATTTTATCGATATGAGTGTTTTATATCGAAAAAGATTCGAACCATTCGTTTTGATTTCTGTATTGTCTAAAAAAAATTCTTTATTTTATAAACTGTGTATTTATAAACTAAACTATAGTAGTAGAAAGAGTACCACGCCGCATCTGAACTTCAAACAGTTTGGCTTTAACCATATTAACGGTCCCAGATTATTGGTTAATAGAGAATCAGAGTCGATATACCAATGAATGAATCACGAAATGCTATGGTTCTAAAATATGATTTTTGAATTGATTCAGAAGTAATTCGTGGGATGATGCACTCTTTTTCTTCCTAGTTCGAACAAAAAAAGTGCAGCTGGGTGGATCCAGCCTATTCTTGAAATAAACAACTCGCACACACTCCCTTTCCAAAAAAGATCAATACACCGAGCACTACGCTTAGATTTATTGGATTTGTTGCAAAAATATCGGTATTAAACCCGAAACTCCCGGCAGATGGCCAGTGACCCAAGGAAACGAAAGAATCGGTTACATTTTTCATATGATCTCCTATTTTGTTTTATATGGACTAAAAAAAAAAAAAAAAGGCTTTACTTTGAACTAAGAAAAGGGGGAAGGAAGAAGGGGAGTCGGTGCGGTAATTCCTCATCCTCAAAAAAAATCCTTCCCATAGATTATTGTCCAACGAAAAAGTAATTGTAGGAGTGAAATCTTGATATACTTTGAAAAAGCAAGGGGTAAGTCTTAATCCATAAAAAAAATACAGAATTCTCGTATTTATAGGACTAAACAAAGGGATTGGCAAATAAAAGGGCCAATGCTACAACCAAACCATAAATAGTTAAGGCTTCCATAAAAGCCAAACTAAGCAATAAAGTACCTCGTATTTTTCCTTCCGCCTCGGGCTGTCTTGCAATACCTTCTACAGCTTGTCCCGCAGCAGTGCCTTGACCAACCCCAGGCCCAATAGAAGCAAGTCCTACAGCTAACCCAGCAGCAATAACGGAAGCGGCAGAAATCAATGGATTCATGATAAATTCCTCGCACCAAAATAAAGAAAAAGAAAGAAATAGTTAATGATACAATCATTCAATGAGTTTTGGCTTAATTATTCCGTCGCTCAAATTCAACCAGTTGAAGTAACTAAAAACTTCGAATTGAGAATTGAAGTAATAATATTCATTATTGAACTCTCAGAAAGAACTATTTCCATATCCCTTTTTTAGTTCCTATCCAAAGGATTTTTGTGAATGCATACATACACCCTTTATCCGTCCACTTCTGTTTTCCAAACCTTTTTTTGAATTTTCCATTATTTGTCTTTATTTTATTTCATCTATTTGTTGATTCAATTGCGATAGATTAGATATATCTTGAGTTCATATATAACTAGTTAATATATAATATCATATATACGCGTCTTTCTTTCATAATGGAAACCAACTACTCTACTTCTATCTTAGCTTCAATCAGATTCTTAAATCTTAAAGGATGCGCAAGAGTTAGTGTATAGCCATTAACTTACATATACCTAATTCTAACCCCTTTCCTAAAAAAGGACATTTTTTTGAATCTCGTTTGTTGTAAATTCGTCTCTTCCTTTTTTATCATTATCTCACATGGATCTAATTATAATAAATGAATTCATTAGACCGACTCGTTGCATAGAAATAAAAAATAACAAAGAGTATTTAATTGAGCTAAATTCATGGTCCGGATTTTAGGAAAAAGATCTTTTCGATCTCTTTCCTTTTTTTTTATTAGACTTTAAAATACATTTACTAATAGTAATAGCTGAATCTTTTTTGCTATTACTCTAGATCCTTTATTTTTTTATTTATGTTGCCTAAGCAAAAAAAGACTAGACTATTTCAAAAACTCGTCAATGATGACCCTCCATGGATTCGCCTATATAAGCCGCAGCTAAAGTTGCAAAAATAAGAGCTTGAATCCCACTTGTAAATAATCCAAGGAACATCACAGGTATAGGAACTACTAAAGGTACTAAAGAAACAAGAACAAGAACTACTAATTCATCGGCTAATATATTCCCGAAAAGTCGAAAACTAAGTGATAAGGGTTTTGTGAAATCTTCTAAAATGTTAATGGGTAAAAGAATTGGAGTTGGTTGAATGTATTTACTAAAATACCTTAATCCTTTTTTTGAAATACCCGCATAGAAATATGCTACTGACGTGAGTAAAGCTAAAGCAACAGTAGTATTTATATCATTCGTGGGTGCGGCTAACTCTCCATGAGGTAATTCTATTATTTTCCAAGGTAAAAGGGCACCCGACCAATTAGAAACAAAAATAAATAGAAACATAGTTCCAATAAAAGGAACCCATGGACCATACTCTTCCCCAATCTGAGTTTTGGTCACGTCTCGAATGAATTCAAGAACATATTCGAAGAAATTTTGACCGTCAGTTGGAATAGTTTGTGGATTTCGAACAGCGAGAACGGCGGAACCTAATAAGATAGCAATTACAACCCAAGAAGTCATAAGTACTTGGGCATGGACTTGGAAACCCCCTATTTGCCAATAGAAATGCTGGCCGACTTCCACACTAGAGATATCATATAACCCCATTGGTGTGTTGATGGAACATGATATAACATTCATATTGTCCTCTGACATAAATATAACTTTACTTAAAATAATAAAGAATTATTTTGATTCAACCCTTTCCTTTTAAATTCCTTTTAAACTTGACCACTCGAATTGTATATCTTGTATACCAACTAAACTAATCACACAATATTGACACAGTCCATTTTTTATCTCTTTTGTACGATTCGGGAATAATATCCGACTCCATAAATCTATATCTATGGAGTTCAAAAATAGAATAATTTATTGATCTTATTATTAATCACGGATTTCGTATATAGCTAGAATGGCCCTCGCAAATTGCGAATACTAATTTGTTAAGAATTAATCGAATTGAAGCTAGAGCGTCATCGTTTGCTGGAATCGAAATATCTGCAAGATCGGGATCACAATTTGTATCAATTAAACAAACTGTTGGAATTCCCAAAGTGATACACTCCCGAAGAGCCGTATATTCTTCTTGCTGCTCAACTATAATTACAATATCAGGCAATTCTGTCATATATTGAATCCCGCCCAGATATGTTTGCAAACGAGATAATTGTCTCTTCAACATAGCTGCATCTCTTTTCGGAAGACGGTTTAGTCTCCCCGTCTTTTGTTCCATTCTCAAGTCCCTGAGCTTATGAAGCCGCGTTTCTGTAGTGGACCAATTTGTTAACATACCACCAAGCCACTTTTTATTAACATAATGACACCGAGCCTTTATTGCAGCCCGCGCTACGGAATCAGCTGCTTTATTTTTGGTACCAACAATTAAAAATTGTTTTCCCTTACTTGCTGCATCAAAAACTAAATCACAAGCTTCTGATAAAAAACGAGCAGTTCTAGTGAGATTTGTAATATGAATACCTTTATGCTTTGCATAGATATAGGGCGCCATTCGCGGATTCCATTTCCTAGTACCATGACCAAAATGAACTCCTGCTTCCAGCATCTCTTCCAAATTTATGTTCCAATATCTTCTTAACATTTCTCCTCACACTTCCTCTCTCTCTTTTTTTTTTATGAATAATAAAAGAGAGACGAGGCACCTTGAAATAAATAATTGTTCCGATGGAACCTTCTCTTCTACCGGAGATTGGTCGTTTATAAACGAGCCAAGTCATTAGTCATTACTTTACTATTCATAAATTTCTTTATTACATTAATTTATGAATTATTTGATTTATAAAATTTATGAAGTAGTTAACAAATCAAATGACCAAAACAAATCAAACATCAAACAACATAGTTAAAAGGACGAATCCGCTTTCTCTTTCTTATGCTAAGTAAGTTAAAAATAATGAAATCCTATAAAAGATCGATCTGATGTACTATATAAATTCTTTGAAATGCAAGAATCAAAAAATTTTCCGTGGTGGAAGAAAATATCTCTCATTTCCATTTCCCCACGAAGAAATTCTTTTTTTTTTTTCGAAAAGAATGTTGTTATGCTGCCTTGAAGAGGGTACTAATCCTTTGAATCCGGTTCCGGCGGGTATCATATTCCCTAGAACAACGTTCTCTTTCAGTCCTTTCATCCAATCAATACGGCCCCGAAGAGCGGCTTTTGCTAAAACTCGAGCAGTTTCTTGGAAACTTGCTTCGGATATAAAACTTTGAGTATTCAGGGATGCTCTTGTTATTCCCAATAAGATGGCTCGATAGTAGATCGCTTCTTCTAAAGCGCGTCCCGTTCGTTCCGCGCGTACTAATCCAATGAGTTCCCCTGGTAAAAAAATATTAGACATTCCATCTTCTGAAACCAAGACTTTTGATGTTATTTGACGCACAATAATTTCTATATGCCTATTATGGATCTGCACCCCCTGGGATCGATAAACCTTTTGTATTTTATTAACCAAAGAGATACGACTTTGCACTATAGTTAGTTCAGCACCAATCAAGAATCCCCAAGGAATTCCAATAATTTTTGTTATACGTTCGTTCCAACCCTCAACTCTCTTTTCTAGGTTCATCGATATTGAATCAATCGAACGCACTTCTAACACTTGTTCTACTTTTGGAAGACCCTGCGTTATATCACCAGATCTCGATTTTTCATATATAAATGTAACTAAGGTATCTCCTTCGTAAAGGATTTCGCCATAATCCCCATGAACAGTTGCTCCTGGAGTAGCCAAATAAGGCTTGGCCGTTCTTATTACTATAGAATCAACACGAACAATTAAAACTTGACCCGATTTTAGGGGTGGTCCCTTTTTGGATATACATACATTTTCACAAATAAACTGCCCAAGACTCACTATTGTGGACATTTCCTCACAATTATTATTATGATAAAAATGATGGAGAAAATACCAACTCAAATTGAATGGATTCAAAAAACTATTACTACATGGGCTGATATTAGAAATTCTCCTATTTTCATCCATTAAATAATATTTTTGAAGTACTTGAAAAGTTTGTTTTAAATTGCTAAGCTGCAAATATTTCACTAGCGAGGTCTGATTATAAGTTATTAAAGGGTAAAATGATGAATCAAAATCCGAAATTTGAGGGACTGTTCCTAAAGGGCCCAACAAATTCTTAATTGGAATTAGAGGATCTTTTTTAATGGATTCTTTTATCCCATTGTAATATTTTACATCGTTGAATAGACCCATGCAAAAATAATTAGATGATGACAAAATTATAAAAGATTGGGATTCCTTATTTCTATTCAACAGCATACGAATAGTTCCGTGGTTTTGGATAAAAAATTGCCGAATCCTTGCTTTGGAATAAGTGGAATAAAATGGATTTTTATTGATACGATCTGAGCCATTATCATAGATCAATCCAGAACCCGACGGATCATTCCTTTTTCTGATATACAAAATATGTGATTTCACTAAGTCGATTCTTAAGAAATATCGAAGCAGCCCTTTTGTACTTACTTCAACAAAGGAAGCGTGGGCCTCTTCGACGGAAGAACTTTTGTTGTCTTGGTCCCAATTCAAGACTAAACAAGTCCGAACTAGTTGAATACTTGTGTCATAGATTCTCCAAGTTGCTTTGCCATTTCCATAAAGGATATAGTTGACAACTCCAAGTTGCATATTATCCTTTTCTCGAAAGAGATCCTGGGGGAAGAGTGTTACTAAATTTATACCGTCCGCTATTTCATATGTGCTTACAGGTCGAACCAAAACAAAAAACTTTTTTTTGCTAGGTGTGATCCGTTGGACATAGATCCAATTTTTCAATTGTTTTGATTTCTTATAATTTGTTTTTCCCGCTCCTGGTGGTATCAAGATACCACTGTGTCGAGATATTTTATCTTTTTCTCCAGGAAAATGGATACCTCCGGAAAATATTTTAAGTTCAATCTTTTTTTTTTTTTTCTCCACTCGGACCAATCCGGCCATTTGACTTCTTGTATTTAACGTGATTTGTGTATTTACTCCAATGAGACTATTGTTCCGTACCATTATAGAAGAGGATTCGGATAAAATATGTACTTCCTCGGGAATGAAAAAAAATAGATCTACTTTCATTTGGTATTTTTGCTTAAACTTTTTGACCCCGCCATATTCAATTACATTATCTTTTTTGATGATTGAATGCGCCCCTACCGTCCCATATTTTATAATTCCTGAATTGTTTCTTCTGTATTGAGAATCGTCGAAAAAACCAAGAATACTCTTTCTACGGAAAATACCATTTATGGGTATTTCAATCGAGATACCTGAACCGGGATATGGGATGAATTCTTTCTCTTGTTCTTGAATTGATTGGACTGGAATAAGAAATCTATTTCTTCGCCTCTTTGCCAATAAATACGAATTCTCTCGGAGAATAGTGGAATATAGGAAATGATAATGCCCAGTCCCTACGATTCGATTTAATTTTGAATAATCAAAAAGAAGATATTCTTTTTGATCAAATTTTTTATCAAAAAAATCCGAACTCAAAAATTTGTGTCTTTCTTGATCATCATTTACTGAGAAGCTAGAAATATATCTTCTTTCGGTAGAAATAGAATGAATGTTTATTTGATCTTGATCCTTGTGGAGCGAAAAAGGAACTACATTAAATTTGCATGAACCCCCCGATAATATCCACAAGTGGCTTGTTTTGGGTAAAATATGTACATTACTATACTTAAATTCGGGCAAATGGTACACATCGGTACTCCAGTGCATTTCCCCCTGTAAGTCAGAATAAATATGTTTTCGAACCCTCTCTTTAAAATTGAAAGTGTATGTTCCCGCGCGAATCTCAGCAATCACTTGTTCTGATTTTACATATTGGCCATTTTGAACTAAAAGAAAACTTTTTGGTGGAATAGTTACCTTATGTAGAATACCCTCACTCTTAATAATTACATATAAGTCCATAGAACATAAAAAGGCAGGATGCCCATGACGCGTACGTGTAGGCTCAAGCAAATCCTCATTGAATTGGATTTTTCCATTAGAAGGGGCCCGTACATGTTCTGCAGTACCCCCCGTAAATACTCCACCGGTATGAAAAGTTCTTAATGTTAATTGAGTTCCAGGTTCTCCAATAGATTGCCCCGCAATAATACCTACAGCTTCTCCCAACTCGACCAGGTCGCCATGAGTGGGACTCCGACCATAACATAATCGACAGATCCAAGATGTACTCCTACAAGTAAAGGGAGTTCTAATATATATTGGTTGTGTTCGAAAAGTTATGAATTGGGTGACAAGCCCAATCCCAATATCTTGATTTCGAATGGCAATGCATCGCGGACCCATATATATATTGTCTGATAATACACGACCAATTAATGTTTGGATAAAAATTCTTTCTGGCAGTGTCCTATTTCGAGGACTTGCAGAAATGCCTCGAGTAGTGCCACAATCTGTTCTACGTACAACAATGTGTTGAACTACTTCAACAAGTCTGCGCGTAAGATATCCAGCATCTGATGTTCGTACAGCAGTATCTACAACTCCTTTTCGGGCTCCGTAGCAAGAAATTATATATTCTGTTAAAGAAAGTCCTTCGCGTAAATTGCTTTGAATGGGTAAATCAATCATTTGCCCCTGGGGATCCGACATTAATCCTCTCATACCTACTAATTGATGTACTTGAGATGCATTTCCTCTAGCTCCTGAAAAAGACATTATATGGACTGGATTAAACGGGTCAGTCATCCTAAAATTAAGATTCATTTCTTGTCGCAAATATTCACTTGTAGCATACCATATCTCGATAGATTGGCGTAATTTTTCTACTGCGTGTACATTCCCAAAATGATGGTGTTTTTCCAAAATCAAACTTTGTTCTTCAGCATCTTGTACTAGCCATTCCTTAGAAGGTATTGTTAAAAGATCATCAATTCCTAATGAAATGGATATAGCAGTTGCTTGCTGAAAACCTAGAGTTTTTACTTGATCTAAGATATGCGATGTATATGCCATTCCAAAATGATCTATGAATCTGCTAATAAGTCGTTTAATGGCAGTTCCGTCTATCACTTTATTGTGAAATACCAGATTGGCCCGTTCTGCCATACGTACCTCCCTATTCCAATGAGTTGGATTCGACAATGGGTTTGAGTCAATGATTGGAAAACTTCCTTTTCTCGATCTTAAATTGCACAGAAAGTCAGGTCAGGGAAGGGACTCGAGTCCTAGTTGAACCGGAGAAACCCAAATTCACCCCGCCCCGGTGTCTGTCATAGAATTTTTGAATTTAGCGACCCTATAATTAAGTATAGGTATCATATAAGCAGGCCCGACAAAAACCTTGTACAGCTTCTTCCATTTCTCGATAAAGAGAAATATGACCAATAGTGGTTCGGAGGTATATCCAAAGAATTTCTTTTTTTACACTTCTTATTATCAGATAGTGTCCATAAATCTCATGATAAGTACCCAAAGATTCATAGTGAACTTCGATGGGAGTTTCTCTTGAAGCAATAACGCGTTGATCTAGTCGCCACCGAAGCCACAAAGGACTATCTAAATGGATTCTTTTCTGTCGATAAGCCCCAATTGCATCATGGGAATTACAAAAAAAGAGTTCTTTTGTATACCTATAGTTATTATTGTCAATTCTTTCATTTTGATAGTTTCTTCGATTACATGGATTATATCTATTTGCACAAATACCTCGACGATTCCTACTTGTTAATATATAGAGACCAATAAGCATATCTTGGGTCGGTACAGAAATAGGATCCCCAATAGCTGGAGACAAGAGATTCATATGAGAAAACATAAGTAAACGAGCCTCCGCTTGAGCCTCTAAAGACAAAGGTACATGAACAGCCATTTGATCCCCATCAAAGTCTGCATTAAATCCCTTACAAACCAATGGATGTAAACAAATAGCACGCCCTTCCACTAAAATGGGCTCGAATGCCTGTATCCCTAATCTATGCAGAGTAGGCGCTCTATTCAGCAATACAGGATGCCCCTGCATAACTTCTTGAAGTATTTGCCATACAATCGGCCCCTTTTCGCGAATTTTACTCTTAGCAACTCCTATGTTCGAAGCAAGATGTTGTCTAATTAGACCGCGAATTACAAATGTCTGGAAAAGCTCTATTGCTATTTCGCGAGGCA